TCTTTCTAGTTGTTCTGGAACAATTAGGAGATTCTCTGGAAGAAATACGGGGTTCTGCTTCTGGTGGCAACATGCTATTGGGTGGTGGTCCCGCTTATGGGGTCAAATCAATACGTTCTAAGAAGAAATATTGGAAGATCAATCTCATCGATCTTGTAAGTATCATACCAAATCCCATCAATCGAATCATTTTTTCGAGAAATACGAGACATCTAAGTCGTACAAGTAAAGAGATCTATTCATTGATAAGAAAAAGAAAAAACGTGAACGGTGATTGGATTGATGAGAAAATAGAATTCTGGGTCGCGAACAGTGATTCGATTGATGATGAAGAAAGAGAATTCTTGGTTCAGTTCTCCACCTTAACGACAGAAAAAAGGATTGATCAAATTCTATTGAGTCTGACTCATAGTGATCATTTATCAAAGAATGACTCTGGTTATCAAATGATTGAACAACCGGGATCAATTTCCTTACGATACTTAGTTGACATTCATCAAAAGGATCTAATGAATTATGAGTTCAATAGATCCTGTTTAGCAGAAAGACGGATATTCCTTGCTCATTATCAGACAATCACTTATTCACAAACCTCGTGTGGGGCTAATAGTTTTCATTCCCCATCTCCTCATGGAAAACCCTTTTCGCTCCGCTTAGCCCTATCCCCTTCTAGAGGTATTTTAGTGATAGGTTCTATAGGAACTGGACGATCCTGTTTGGTCAAATACCTAGCGACAAACTCCTATGTTCCTTTCATTACGGTATTTCCGAACAAGTTCCTGGATGACAAGCCTAAGGGTTATCTTATTGATGATATCGATATTGATGATAGTGACGATATCGATATTGATGATAGTGACGATATTGATGATAGTGATGATGACCTTGATATTGATACGGAGCTGCTAACTATGACGAATGTGCTAACTATGTATATGACGCCGAAAATAGACCGATTTGATATCACCCTTCAATTCGAATTAGCAAAAGCAATGTCTCCTTGCATAATATGGATTCCAAACATTCATGATCTGCATGTGAATGAGTCGAATTACTTATCCCTCGGTCTATTAGAGAACTATCTCTCCAGGGATTGTGAAAGATGTTCCACTGGAAAGATTCTTGTTATTGCTTCGACTCATATTCCCCAAAAAGTGGATCCCGCTCTAATAGCTCCGAATAAATTAAATACATGCATTAAGATACGAAGGCTTCTTCTTCCACAACAACGAAAGCACTTTTTCATTCTTTCATATACTAGGGGATTTCACTTGGAAAAGAAGATGTTCCATACTAACGGATTCGGGTCCATAACCATGGGTTCCAATGCGCGAGATCTTGTAGCACTTATCAATGAGGCCCTATCGATTAGTATTACACAGAAGAAATCCATTATAGAAACTAATACAATTAGATCAGCTCTTCATAGAAAAACTTGGGATTTTCGATCCCAGATAAGATCGGTTCAGGATCATGGGATCCTTTTCTATCAGATAGGAAGGGCTGTTACACAAAATGTACTTCTAAGTAATTGCCCCATAGATCCTATATCTATCTATATGAAGAAGAAATCATGTAAGGGAGGGGATTCTTATTTGTACAAATGGTACTTCGAACTTGGAACGGGCATGAAGAAATTAACGATACTTCTTTATCTTTTGAGTTGTTCTGCCGGATCGGTCGCTCAAGATCTTTGGTCTTCATCCAGACACGATGAAAAAAATTGGATCACTTCTTATGGATTCGTTGAGAATGATTCTGATCTAGTTCATGGCCTATTACTATTATTACTATTAGAAGTAGAAGGCGCTTTGGCTCTGGCGGGATCCTCACGGACAGAAAAATCTTGCAGTCAGTTTGATAATAATCGAGTGACATTACTTCTTCGGTCCGAACCAAGGAATCAGTTAGATATGATGCAAAATGGATCTTGTTCTATCGTTGATCAGAGATTTCTATATGAAAAATACGAATCGGAGTTTGAAGAAGGGGAAGGGGCCCTCGATCCGCAACAGATAGAGGAGGATTTATTCAATCACATAGTTTGGGCTCCTAGAATATGGCGCCCTTGTGGCAATCTATTTGATTGTATCGAAAGGCCCACTGAATTGGGATTTCCCTATTGGACTGGGTCATTTCGGGGCAAATGGATCATTTATCATAAAGAGGATGAGCTTCAAGAGAATGATTCGGAGTTCTTGCAGAGTGGAACCATGCAGTGCCAGACACGAGATAGATCTTCCAAAGAACAAGGCTTTTTTCGAACAAGCCAATTCATTTGGGACCCTGCGGATCCATTCTTTTCCCTATTCAAAGATCAGCCCTCTGTCTCTGTGTTTTCACGTCGAGAATTCTTTGCAGATGAAGAGATGTCAAAGGGGCTTATTGCTTCCCAAACAAATCCTCCTACATCTATATATAAACGCTGGTTCATCAAGAATACGCAAGAAAAGCACTTCGAATTGTTGATTCATCGCCAGAGATGGTTTAGAACCAATAG